GTGATAAAATCTTTTTTAGCCCTTTCATTCGCGAGGAGCTGGATGAGAAGAAACTCTCATGTCCAGTTCTGTAGTAGAGATGGAATTGAGAAAGAACCATCAATTATAACCCCAAAAGAACAAGATTCCGTAAACAACATAGAGGAAGAATGAAAGGAATATCTTATCGAGGTAATCATATTTGTTTCGGTAGATATGCTCTTCAAGCACTTGAACCCGCTTGGATCACATCTAGACAAATCGAAGCAGGGCGCCGAGCAATGACACGAAATGTACGGCGTGGTGGAAAAATATGGGTACGTATATTTCCAGACAAACCAGTTACAGTAAGACCCACGGAAACCCGTATGGGGTCCGGGAAAGGATCCCCCGAATATTGGGTAGCCGTCGTTAAACCGGGTCGAATACTTTATGAAATGAGTGGAGTCGCTGAAAATATCGCTCGAAAGGCTATTTCAATAGCGGCGTCCAAAATGCCTATAAGAACTCAATTCATTATTTCTGGATAGGAATGTCGAACCAAAGGAAATAAATCTTGGGTATAAAAAAATGCGGTTTTTTTTACTTCGTCCTTTCAGCGCTTTACTTTAAATTAAACATTAAAAAAACAGATTCAAAAAACGAGATGATTCAACCTCAAACCCATTTGAATGTAGCCGACAATAGTGGTGCCCGAGAATTGATGTGTATTCGAATCATAGGAGCCAGTAATCGTAGATATGCTCATATTGGTGACGTTATTGTTGCTGTGATCAAGGAAGCAGTACCAAATACGCCTTTAGAAAGATCAGAAGTGATCAGAGCTGTAATTGTACGTACTTGTAAAGAACTCAGACGCGATAACGGTATGATAATACGGTATGATGACAATGCCGCAGTTGTCATTGATCAAGAAAGAAATCCAAAGGGAACTCGAGTTTTTGGTGCGATCGCCCGGGAATTGAGACAGTTGAATTTTACTAAAATAGTTTCATTAGCGCCTGAAGTATTATAAGAGGAGACCGCGATATAGTGATAGTATTAAAATACAATAGATAAATAAAAATTTAGTAGAGTATAGAGTATGTCTCACGCATATACTTTTAATAATTTTCATAAAAAAAAGAACATGTTGATTATATCAAAATTCGGAAGCAACAAAATTTTGAGTTTATCATGGGCAAGGACACTGTTGCTGACATAATAACTTCTATACGAAATGCTGACATGAATCGAAAGGGAACGGTTCGAATAGCATCTACTAACATCACCGAAAACATTGTTAAAATACTTTTGCGAGAGGGTTTTATCGAAAACGTAAGGAAACTTGTGAAAAAAAAAAAAGAGTTTTTGGTTTTAACCCTACGACATAGAAGGAATAGGAAAGGACCGTATAGACCCATTTTAAATTTAAAACGGATCAGTCGACCCGGTCTACGAATCTATTTTCACTCTCAACGAATTCCTAGAATTTTAGATGGGATGGGGATTGTAATTCTCTCTACTTCTCGGGGTATAATGACAGACCGAGTGGCTCGACTAGAAAGAATCGGCGGAGAAATTTTGTGTTATATATGGTAATTCTTCTTCTATCCGAATTGTATTTGGAGCTTCCTTTTGTGTTGTGAAAAAAAAGGGGGGATTCCTCGTGGGTTAATTACTGAACAACGTACCAATGGTATGTTACGAGTTCTTTTAGATGGTTTAGACAACGAAGTAAGATTCTAGGTTATGTTTCAGGAAGGATCCGACCCATTTTTATACCTATACTACCGGTGGATAGAGTCAAAATTGAAGGAAGTCCTTATGATTCAAACGGAGGGCGTATAGTTTATAGACTACACAAAAGGATTTGAGTTATTAGGTGATTTTTCAACATTCCTTTCATGGGGATACAATTCACGGTTCAAAAATTTCAAGAAACTTACTTTCTTCTAATAAGTAGATTCTAAATTCATTTAAGGCATAACAATTATGAAAATAAGGGCTTCCATTCGTAAAATTTGTGAAAAATGTCGACTGATCCGCAGGAGGGGACGGATTATAGTAATTTGTTCCAACCCGAGGCATAAACAAAGACAAGGATAATCTTTCGAAAAGGGACTCTAGAAAGGAACCGATGAACAAATCAAAATAAAAGATCGGTTTTGACATGAAATGGATATATCCATATATCTCTGACTTATATTTATGAAATGATCAAATATGGCAAAATCTACACCAAGAAGTGGTTCACGTAGGACTGGACGGGTTGGTTCACGTAAAAGTGGACGTCGAATACCAAAGGGCGTTATTCATGTTCAAGCAAGTTTCAACAACACCATTGTAACTGTTACAGATGTACGGGGTCGGGTAATTTCTTGGTCCTCGGCCGGTACTTGTGGATTCAGGGGTACAAGAAGAGGTACGCCTTTTGCTGCTCAAACCGCAGCAGGAAGTGCTATTCGAGCAGTAGCGGATCAAGGTATGCAACGAGCAGAAGTCATGATAAAGGGTCCTGGTCTCGGAAGAGATGCAGCCT